CTCTAGAAAAAGAAAATTTCAAGCAAAAAAAAGACTCTTAATGCTCCGGGCGAAAAGATGAAATCTTGGATTTTTGCGCATATCCCAATCCTTATTGATTATTTCATCACAGTTCAAATTTTCTTTTTTTTTACTTTTTTTATAAGTTCATTGAAGAAGTTTTATTTACTCAGTAAGTTACTCCCACCCCTTTTTTTGTTTGTCCACTACTTCTTATGAATCGAAACAAACGAGTTCCGATAGAACTGGAAAATCAAATAAATAGTAATCTTTGACGAACAGGATCAAGAATCATTATTATTTCCACACAAGAAAAGGAATTTTCCACCCTTTTCTTGTGTGGAAGATTAGGAAGACGAGTAATCCCTCCTAGAATCATTTGTTCCTTTCATTTATCCGCGTGTATTCTCCTCCTACTTATGCCTATTATCTATTAGAATTCGATTCTTTTAGGTACAAAAAAACTATTGATGCATTACATGGCATTTACAATCTGCCAATGGGAGGCCTAACATAGTCACAACACTCCCATTTTGATTGAAAAAAAGAAGGGGGGATCAAGTAGTCTTCTTCGCAATATACATACTATTGCTAGGAATGGGATACAAGCAATTTCCGGCATCTCGCAGAAAAACAGTATAAACAAAGCAAGCAAAACATTTTCCATGATTTTTTTGAATCATACATAATTGCATCGATCACAACAATTCGGCTCTTTTTACCAACTTGATGAATCCGTGGATCTAGAAATTCATTTCGGACAATTGAACCTTCTCAAACTGTTTCTTTTTTAGAACCAAAAAGATTTGTGCCAGAATAACAGATGCCAAGAAGAACAACAAACCTTGGACACGTAATGGATCTTGAAGTACTATTTCTGCATCTCCCTGACCAAATCCACCCACATTGGGATTACTCGTTAATGGTTGATCAAGCTTGATAGATTCACCCTCTGAAACAAGAAGTTCTGGTCCTGGAGGTATAATATCAACCACTTGGTGTCCATCCGATGCGTCAGCTATGGTTATTTCATACCCACCTTTTTCTTTACGTACTATTCTGCTTACTATACCTGCTGCTGTAGCATTATAGACTGTATTGTTACTCTTGTTCCCATCGGGATAAATCTGACCTCTTCCCCTGTTCCCACCTACATATATGGGATACTTTAAGAAGTGAACGTCTTTCTTAGTAGCAGGGTCCGGGGAAAGAATGGGAAAGACGATTTCACTATATTTCTGACCAGGAACAGGACCTACCACAAGAATATTTCTTTTAGTGGGGCGATAACTCTGAAAAGACAGATTGCCTATCTTTTCTTTCATCTCGGGAGAAATACGATCGGGGGGAGCTAATTCGAATCCCTCGGGTAAAATAAGAACAGCCCCCACATTCAAAGCCCCCTTTTTCCCATTAGCAAGAACTTGTTTCAGTTGCATATCATAAGGGATTCTAACAACTGCTTCAAATACAGTATCAGGAAGCACAGCTTGTGGAACCTCAATATCCACGGGCTTATTAGCTAAATGGCAATTGGCGCATACAATACGCCCAGTTGCTTCTCGTGGATTTTCATAACCCTGCTGCGCAAAAATGGGATATGCATTTGAAATAGATGTCCGAGTTATGACATATATCATGATCGATACGGAAATGAATCGAGTCATCTGTTCCTTTACCCAAGAAAAGGTATTTCTATTTTGCATGGTCCAATTATTGATCCCGGAAATTTCTACAATAAATTAGGTAGGTAGCTAGTATAGTTCCCTATCCACGATTCTGCCATTGTACTGGAGGGGGAATCCCTTAGACGGGTAGAAGTATAAAGAGTGAGTCAGATTAAAAATGGTTTGTTTATGTACGAAGTAACATTCGGATTTGATTGATATCGGCAGATCAAATGAGTTCTTCATTCATTCATTGAATGATAAACCACTACAAGTGAAGGAGATACACGATTTAAATAATGGAAGATCCAATATTTCAAAATTGTATCTAGAATGACTGGAAAAGTGGAAACAAGACCAGATATAATTTGATTATTATGAGCAAATCCAAAATCTTTGTAGACCGAACCAATCATTAGTTCCCAACCATGGGGCGAGTGGAATCCGATACATAAATCAGTTAATAAAAGAATAGAAAAAGCTTTTATTGTGTCGCTTAAGTTATAGAGGAATTCCTGAACCCAAGAATTAAGAATGACAAGTTCTTCATTACCCAGAATAGAATAACCACTTAGAATAGCAAAACAGATTATATTTGTCGAGAAATGCAAAATTATATGGATATGATCTTCATTGTGCATTTTGACCAATTGTATTGTTTCTTTGTGGATTCCTATACGAAGCTTTTGTATCTGTGTCTCCGGGTACTCCTTTATCATTTCGTCCAACAGGAATAGTTGTTCTAATTCTATGAATCTTTCTAGAACGTTCTTCTCTTGAATATCATTCAAAAAAGTTTCGGATTGCCTTGTATTCCACCAATTAGTAACTAAAGGTTCCAGACTTTTATTAAATGAGAGAGAGATCCACCAGGGCAAAAAGACTATAGATGCAAGATATGGGAGGGGAGTCAATGCTTTCTTTTTTGGCACTTTTAATCTGTTCTGTAAATTGTTAATGAAACTGCTTCATTCGCCGACTCTATCTGATCCGATATTTCTATGAAGCATGAGTTCTATAACAAGGTATGGAACCTATGGATCGGATCTATTCCTTCTTTTTTTTTGAATTGTTTAGTCCTTGGATCTAGAAAGAATATAGAAATAGAATAAAGGTCCGTTTCGAATGAAGAAATAATCAAGTTCCCAGATATCTCAATTGGTCAAATTCGAACCAATTGTATCTTCATTTGTTCCTTTCGATGAATGCCCGAAAAACCACTTGAAGTAATGAATATTATTCGGATTTCGAGACGAAAGAACTCCCCCTGGATCAATCAATTATTTCGAAATGTTTCACTGGCTACCCACAGCCCAGGAATAATTGAGGGGATATTTCTGAAGAATATTGATGATGAAATCCGAAATGGGTGGCAAAACAAGGGAGAAATTGAATAGTTATGAGAGATCCAATCGTTTGGTCATCAAGGAGCAAAAGAAAGGATAAAAAAAAAGAAACATCGATTGATGAAAGAGAGATAATTTACGAGATACGATCCATCTGTATCTAACGTATCAATTCAAAATATTGGTCCTAAAAATAAAAAGATGAATTCTGTACTGTATTCCGAAATGTTCTGATATGTGTGATGAATACATACTTATTAGATTTGTTACTAGTATGAAAGAATTGAGTTTAGTTCCATATGTAAAAAAAAGAGTTTTTGTTTTGGTGGATAAAAATAGCTTCTTATTATGGTTGTTCCGTATTCGTCCGCCTGCTTTATTCTATGGGCCACAACACAACGGTATTACCAACGGAACGGGGGAAATAGAATCGAACATGTTTTGCTCGAATAAACGTTCCGAAGAAACTTCAGTTATATTAAAAAGGGGATTCCTGAGTTCCTTCCCTCATGCGGAGAAAGCATTCATTCTTCAGTTCATTTCAAAATACTTCAATTGGTACGCGCAAGAAATAGGCCGATTCAGCAGCTTTTTGTTCAATTTCTCGTGGAGTAAAATTCTCATCGGTACGAGTCAAGGGAATGGCTCCCTGGCCTCTGATTTCCATATAAAGGACACGACGAGGATAAAGACCCTCTTTAACTTCCATTCTGATTGACTGGATATCTCTCATAAGGAATCGAAGGAAGATGCGACGATTTATTCCAGGAAATCCCCAACGAAAAATACACACTATTCCTTCTTTTCTATCAAAAAGATCATAACCACTACCTACATTCCACGAAATTGTGCACCACAAATAGGAACTAATGAACAGACCAGCGATCCCATAGAAAGACATCACGATTCCTTGGGGAAAAAAAAGGATTTCCTGAGAGGGAAATACGGATATCAGATTTCTACCAAGATAACTGGAAGTTCCAACCAATAAGAATCCTAGTGAACCTAAAAAAAGGATACAGGCCCAGCAGAAATTACTTGTTTTTCGAGACCCCGTTACAAGTTCTATCCATATACGTTCGGATTGCCAGTTCATACTCGATCCAGTTGCATTCTATTGCAATTGAGATAATAGAATAAGCCAAATGAATTTGACTTTACTTTTTTTTGTTTTGATCCCGAAGTAACTCTCAGCAACTAGCACTATTATGATGTAAACCATTAGGAGTAATTAATCGAATTGGTTAGATATAAAATAATAACATCCCCTTCATATGATCCCACTATGTATATCTACATACATATAGATACATTGACTTTCTATTTCAGATATTCGCTGATCTATTTGAAAACAAAAACAGCTATACCCACATATAATATACATGCATTTATCCATATATCATGGATCTGCATGCATAACAATAACAGCTTTTTTATTTGTGCTCGGAGGGAGTCACATGTCGTACCGTACCCTATTCCACTAAAAGATATCTGTATTATGATCCAAGTCCAAGTGTTAAAATAAATTGATGAGATTTGATCCCATCGGATCTAAACAATCTTGTTTTTTTGAACATGAAGAGATAAAGAAGCCATTGCAATTGCCGGAAATACTAGGCCCACTAAAGGCACAAAAATAGAGGGTAAATTGAAATCTGTCATAGAATAGGTGCCTCGATTTAATATTTGTACTTGTTAGAAATATATCTTATGATAAGTATATTTATTATAAGTATATAATAAGTGCAAGGAATGTAGAACTAAATAAGTGTACCTATTCATCTTTCTACACAAAATAGATGTATGATAATCCGCTTTTTTATTCTTGTTCTCCCGTCCTTATCTTATAATAAAGAGTTTCTTACGAGTTCCCTAAGGATTCGTTAGAATCCGATCCAACAGGGATTCTAGTAAAAAAAAAGGAGGTTCTCGGGAGATATAGATATAGAAATATGCAACATTTCTATTATAGATTTTCATTATTCTA